TTCAAAAAAGAATCGACCTGATCCAAATCATAATCTATATGGGATTTCCAAAAATATTAATTGAAAGCCGACCCCGAGGAATCGAAGAATTACAGATGAATTTACAAAAAGAATTTAATTTTGTAAATAGAAAACTTAACATTGCTATCACACGAATTGAAAAGCCTTATGGAAACCCTAATATTCTTGCAGAATTTATAGCCGGCCAATTAAAAAATCGAGTTTCTTTTCGCAAAGCAATGAAAAAGGCTATAGAATTAACTGAACAAGCAGATACAAAAGGAATTCAAGTGCAAATTGCAGGACGTATTGACGGAAAAGAAATTGCGCGTGTTGAATGGATCAGAGAGGGTAGGGTTCCACTACAAACCATTCGAGCTAAAATTGATTATTGTTCCTATACAGTTCGAACGATCTATGGGGTATTAGGCATCAAAATTTGGATATTTATAGACGGGGAATAATAAACCTTTATTTGCCTTTCCGTTCTATCCAGCGATGGAACAAAAAATGATAAATTCGTTTCTTCTTTTTCTTTTCTGTTCAATAAAAAAAATGAAAAATTATAATTCTATAGGGTTGAATAAAAATTCAATTAATCTTTTGATAAAATTGCTATGCTTAGTGTGTGACTCGTTGGTTTTTTGAGGGTTAGGATAAAAAACCAGCCCCATAGTATAAACAAATAACTATAGAAGTAATAACCAACTCATCACTTCGTATTATCTGGATCCAAAGAACCAGTCAAGATATGATATATTGTTCATATTGTTGTAGCAACTGAAATCTTTTTTTATTAAAAAAATATGCTTCTAAGTTGTCAATCGAAATAAAAAAAAAGGGTATGGATAAATGGAAGGATGAGAGAAAGAAAGAAAAAGAATATTGATGATATATAATTCCAATATGTAAGGTCTATGAGTCATCTCAGAAAAAAGCTGTGTAATAAAGCATCAATACGGATTCATCATTAAATGGATCTACTCATCGAACAAAAAATAAAGAGCTTCGAGCCAATAAAGACTAAGAATATTGACTCAAGAACTAATAGCTCCATTGTAGAATTGAGACCTAACCATAAAGTAAGAAGCGATGGGAACGATGGAACCTGTGAATTCAAAAGATTCTAGTGAAAATGAATTCGAATGATTCATTGATCGGGATGGCGGAACCGACCAGAGACCAATTTATCTATTCGGAAAAGTTATGAACTAATGATAGAACTGAAATATAAATTGAAAGAGTAAATATTCGCCCGCGAAAACTTTATTTTATTGATTTTCTTGGATTGCTAAATTGGGGTCAATCCAATACGATAAAGAGTAAAACAAAAGAAAGATTCGTTTTAACATTCTAAAAACCATATATATAAATATAAGAAAAAAATAGTTATTTAATATATTTAGTTATCTATACAAACAAGATATACAAATTAATAATAGATTTGATCTAGATTAAATGAAATCCATGATTCAGTATATTATTTATTAAATACATGTATATCTTAATTCAAATTATATTATATCTGAATTCAAAATCTTTAATTTGAATTCATTTTATTCGCGAGGAGCTGGATGAGAAGAAACTCTCACGTCCGGTTCTGTAGTAGAGATGGAATTCAAAACAAACCATCAACTATAACCCCAAAAGAACCAGATTCCGTAAACAACATAGAGGAAGAATGAAGGGAATATCTTATCGAGGTAATCATATTTGTTTTGGTAAATACGCTCTTCAGGCACTTGAACCCGCTTGGATCACATCTAGACAAATAGAAGCAGGTCGACGAGCAATGACACGAAATGCACGCCGTGGTGGAAAAATATGGGTCCGCATATTTCCAGATAAACCAGTTACAGTAAGACCCGCAGAAACACGTATGGGTTCAGGTAAAGGCTCTCCCGAATATTGGGTAGCTGTTGTTAAACCAGGTCGAATCCTTTATGAAATGGGTGGAGTAACAGAAAATATAGCTAGAAGGGCTATTTCAATAGCAGCGTCCAAAATGCCTATACGAGCTCAATTCATCATTTCGGGATAAAAAAGAAATAGGCCTTGGGTAAAAAAAAAATAGCGGGTGCAGGTTTCTTTTTTTGGACAAACAATATTTCTTTTTTTCTTCGACCTTTGTATTGTAAAAAACAGATAAAAAAAATGATATGATTCAACCTCAAACCCATTTGAATGTAGCAGATAACAGCGGGGCTCGAGAATTGATGTGTATTCGAATCATAGGAGCTAGCAATCGTCGATATGCTCATATTGGTGACGTTATTGTTGCTGTGATCAAAGACGCAGTCCCAAACATGCCTCTAGAAAGATCAGAAGTGGTCAGAGCTGTAATTGTCCGTACTTGTAAAGAACTTAAACGTGACAACGGTATGATAATACGATATGATGACAATGCTGCAGTTGTGATTGATCAAGAAGGAAATCCAAAAGGAACTCGAGTTTTTGGTGCGATTGCCCGAGAATTGAGACAGTTCAATTTTACTAAAAT